CAGAGGGTAGTTTAACTTAGAATCTTAGCTTTGGGAGTTAAGGGTGGGAGTTAAAATCTCCTCTCTCTGAGCACTAGGGAGGGTTTTAACCTCCGACTTCCGGATTACAAGACCGGCGCTCTGGCGCTGAGCTACTAGGGCAGGCTCATTCAAGGGCTTTATTTTCAGCCCAGCCGGCTAATGGGGCAAGGACTAGGAAGATGGTGAAGTAAATCACAGAGGCAACTTGGCCGATAATGATGAATGGGTGTTCTACGGGCATGCCCCCAATTCAGGTGAGGATAAGTATGTCCGCTACTAGGGTTCAGAATAAGAATTGAGTTAGTGGTCGAAAGGTTAGTCCGCGCTGTTTGGAGGTGTGGAGGATTGGCACAACTATGAGGACAAGGATCGAGAATAAAAGGGCGAGTACTCCTCCTAGCTTATTGGGAATAGATCGTAGAATTGCGTAGGCGAATAAGAAGTACCATTCGGGCTTGATGTGGGGTGGGGTAACTAGGGGGTTGGCGGGCGTGAAATTGTCTGGGTCTCCTAGGAGGTTAGGCGCGAAAAGAGCTAGGGTTGTTAGGCCAAGTAATATAGCTACAAAACCTAATAGATCTTTGTACGAGAAGTAGGGGTGGAATGAGATTTTGTCAGCGTCGGAGTTAATCCCTGCTGGGTTATTGGACCCGGTTTCATGTAGAAATAGAAGGTGAAGCACTGTGGCGGCTGCAATAACGAATGGGAATAGGAAGTGAAAGGCGAAAAATCGGGTTAGGGTGGCGTTGTCTACAGAAAATCCGCCTCAAATTCATTGTACAAGGGCACCTCCTACATAGGGTACAGCAGAGAGGAGGTTTGTAATTACAGTGGCCCCTCAGAAGGATATTTGCCCTCATGGGAGAACGTAGCCTACAAAAGCTGTCATTATAGTGAGAAGTAATAATACTACCCCAATATTTCAGGTTTCTTTATATAGGTAGGACCCGTAGTATAGTCCTCGGGCGATATGCATATAAATACAGATAAAGAAGAAAGATGCTCCGTTAGCGTGGATATTTCGGATGAGCCAGCCGTAACTTACATCTCGACAAATGTGGCATACAGAGGAAAAAGCTGTCGAAATATCGGAGGTGTAGTGTATGGCTAGGAAGAGTCCGGTAAGAATTTGGGTGGCTAAACATAGGCCTAGGAGTGAACCAAAGTTTCATCAGACTGAGATATTAGAGGGGGCAGGGAGGTCGACTAGTGCGTCATTAGCAATTTTTAGGAGTGGGTGGGTTTTTCGGAGGTTGGCCATTAGGTTCTTGTAGTTGAATAACAACGGTGGTTTTTCAAGTCATTAGTTTCGGTTAAAGTCCGAGCAGGAATTATGACTTATCTTGTGTCTTTATTTCTTTTTGGGTTGGTTTTAGGGCTTGTGGCTGTTGCTTCTAATCCCGCCCCGTATTTTGCTGCCTTGGGGTTGGTTGTAGCGGCAGGCGTGGGATGCGGGGTTTTGGTCGGTCACGGGGGGTCTTTCTTATCTTTGGTATTATTTTTGATTTATTTAGGGGGGATGCTTGTAGTATTTGCTTATTCAGCGGCTTTGGCTGCTGAGCCCTTTCCTGAGTCTTGGGGGGATCGTTCGGTTTTAGGGTACGTAGTGGTATATACAGTAGGGATGGTACTGGTAGCGGGGTGGTTTTTGGGTGGGTGGTATGAAACTTCGTGGGTGGTGGTGGATGAATTTAAGGAATTTTCTGTCTTGCGGGGGGATACCAGTGGTGTGGCTCTAATATATTCTTACGGTGGTGGGATGTTAATTGCGTGTGCGTGGGTGCTTTTGTTAACACTTTTTGTGGTGTTGGAATTAACTCGGGGTTTGAGTCGTGGGGCGCTTCGAGCAGTTTAGGTTAATGTGAGTATAACGGCTAGGGCTGTTGAAAGGAAAAATAGAGTGAGGTATGTTTTAATTATGCCTTGTTGGATATTGCTTGTTGTTGTAACTATAGGGAGGTTAGTTGAAATAACTCCTTTTGGGCCGACTTTTTCAAATCATGCTTGATCCACTATCTGGGTGGCAATAGTTTGTCCTAGAGTTAAGTTTAGTTTTGGGGCCAATCGGTGTACGATGGCAGGAAAGAATCCCAGTATGTTGGAGAAGTTGTGGGTGACGAGATTGGGTGTTGTTTTAAACTGTTTAGTAGTTAGTGATGCAAGTTCTAATGCAATTAGAAGGCCTGAGATGGTAACTAGGAGGGCGGCCAATTTTAATGGAAGAGGCATGGTTATTACGGGGGTTTTTGATGGTAAGAAATTTGAGGTAATTAGAAGTCCCGCAATAATGCTTCCTCAGGCTAGTCGCTTGATTGGGTTGATGACGGAGGGATTGTTTTCATTAATAGGGGCCACAGCTGTAAAGCGGGGATGTCCCATAGAGACGAAGAAGATTACTCGGAGGCTGTAAATGGCAGTGAAAGAGGTGGCTAATAAGGTAAGAGTGAGGGCTCAGGCGTTAAGGTGAGAGGTATTTAAGGCTTCAATAATAGCATCTTTAGAAAAGAATCCTGCTAAAAATGGAGTTCCAGTAAGTGCTAAGCTTCCAATTGTAAGGCAGGATGAAGTAAGGGGGGTGAGGTTGTGTATGCCTCCCATCTTTCGAATGTCTTGTTCATCATTTAAGCTGTGAATGATTGAGCCGGAGCAGAGGAATAGTATAGCTTTAAAGAATGCGTGGGTGCAGATATGTAGGAAGGCCAATTGTGGCTGGTTAAGTCCAATGGTTACCATTATTAGTCCCAGTTGACTTGATGTAGAAAATGCGACGATTTTTTTGATGTCGTTTTGTGTTAGGGCGCAGGTAGCAGTAAATAAGGTGGTGAGGGCTCCTAGGCATAAGCAGGTGGTGAGGGCTGTTTGGTTATTTTCTATAAGAGGGTGGAGTCGAATTAAAAGAAAGATGCCTGCTACGACTATAGTGCTAGAGTGAAGTAGGGCAGATACCGGCGTAGGACCTTCTATCGCGGAAGGAAGTCACGGATGAAGTCCAAATTGCGCTGATTTACCAGTGGCGGCTAGAATGAGGCCTATGAGGGGAAGTGTAAGGTCAAGCTCTTTTGAAGAGGCAAATATTTGTTGAATCTCTCAGGAGTTAAGGTTTGTTGCGAATCATGCTATACTTAGGATAAGTCCAATGTCTCCGACTCGGTTATAAATCACAGCTTGTATGGCAGCTGTATTAGCGTCAGCTCGGGCGTGTCATCAACCAATAAGGAGAAACGATATAATGCCAACTCCTTCTCAGCCAATAAATAGCTGGAATATGTTGTTGGCGGTTACTAAGATAATCATAGCAATTAGAAATAGGAGAAGGTATTTAAAGAATCGGTTCATATTGGGGTCGGCATGCATATACCATGATGCAAATTCTAGAATGGATCAGGTTACGTAGAGGGCAATAGGGGTGAAAATAACGGAGTAGTGGTCAAATTTAAAACTGAGGTTGATGTCGAAGGTTATGGTATTTATTCATTGTCAATTAGTAACAATTGTTTCAGTCCCTTGATCTAGGAAAATAAATAGGGGGAGTAGGCTTACTATGAAAGCTGCTTTGATGGCTGTTTTTACGTGGGTGAGGGCTCAGTTTTTATGTAAGGGGGTTGGGCTTAGGGTGGTGATAAGGGGGTAAATGAGAAGTGCGAAGATAATTAAAAGGGTTGAGCTTAGGATGAGTGTGGTCGGGTGCATAGCTACTACTTGGATTTGCACCAAGAGTTTTTGGTTCCTAAGACCAATGGATGAGCTGTTATCCTTTAGAAGCACGAGTGAACCACGGGATTTAACCAAGGGAGTAGAAGATTAGCAGTCTCTAACATCAACAGATTTCTCTCGGTGAATAAGAGGATTTTAACCTCTGTCTTTAGAATCACAATCTAATGTTTTGGTTAAACTATATCTACAGAAACATCAACCTCATATAAGTTCCGGCTTTAGAATTAGGAGGACAATGGGGATAAGATGTAAAGTAATAAGTAGGTGTTCCCGGGTGTGGGTAGGTTCAAGGGCAATGATGTGGGACGGCAGGGGCCCTCGTTGAGTTATTAAGAATAGATAAAGGGAGTAGCTTGCTGTAATTAATGTGCCTAGTCCAGTGAGAAGTAGGGTTCAATATGATCAGTTAAATATTGAAGTGATGATCATCAGTTCCCCTATCAGATTCGGGAGAGGGGGGAGAGCCAGATTAGCTAAACTAGCTACGAATCACCAAGTGGTTATTAGGGGAAGAACTATTTGTATTCCGCGAGCTAGTAGTATGGTACGGCTGTGTGTGCGCTCATAACTTGTGTTGGCTAAGCAGAATAGTGCTGAGGAGGCGAGACCGTGTGCGATTATAAGGATAATTGCACCAGTGAATCCTCAGGGTGTTTGGATCATAATACCTCCTGCTACTAGTCCTATATGGCCTACTGAAGAATATGCGATTAGTGATTTTAGGTCCGTTTGACGTAGACAAATAGACCCTGTCATGATAATGCCTCAGAGGGCCAAAACAATAAATGGGTAAGCCAATTCTTTGGTTAGTGGGTCCAGTATAACTATTATACGTATCATGCCGTATCCTCCTAGTTTAAGGAGGACAGCTGCGAGGATTATAGACCCTGCGATTGGGGCTTCTACGTGCGCTTTTGGAAGTCAGAGGTGTACTCCGTACAGAGGTATTTTTACAAGAAAAGCTAAGAGACAGGCAGCTCATCATAATTTATCCCCTCAGGTTAATAGGTGTATAGGTTTCGTGTACTGGAGAGTAAATATAGATAGGGTCCCGCTGTCGTTTTGTAGGATAAGTAGGGCTACGAGGAGTGGTAGGGAGCCTGCCAAGGTATAGAATAAGAAGTAGGTGCCGGCGTTAAGACGTTCTGTTTGATTTCCCCATCGGGTGATAATGATAAGGGTAGGGAGTAGTGTGGCCTCAAATATGATGTAAAATATGATGATTTCTGTGGCCCCGAATGCTAAGATTAGAAATGTTTGAAGGGAAACTAGTAAAGAGATGTAGGTTCGCTGGCGGTTTAGGGGTTCAGGAGAGATGTGGTTTTGGCTAGCAAGGATTATAAGGGGTAATAATCAGCAGGTTAATACTAGTAAAGGTGTTGACAAGGGGTCGGTTGCTAGATAAAGGTTAGAGGAGGACCAACCGGTTTCTGATGATCACTTAAGTCAAGATAAACTTGCTAGGGCGATAATTAAACTTTGTGCGATTGATGTAGTTCATAGCCATTTTGCAGGGCTTAGTCAAATCGTTGGGATAAGCATTAGTGTGGGGATTAGGATTTTTAACATTGGAGGAGATTTAGGCTTTGGAGGCGGTCCGTGCCATGAGTTCGGGCAGTTGCTACTAGCAGGGCTAGGCCTGCGCTGGCTTCACAGGCTGAGAATGCTAGTAGAAGTATAGGAGCCACTGAGTAGCCAGTTGCTTCTATTTGGAGGGCTCAGAGGGATAGGGCAATAAATAGAGATAATATTATACCTTCTAAACATAGAAGGGCTGAGAGAAGATGGGTGCGGTGAAATGCGAGTCCTATGAGCCCTAGGATAAAGGCTGAGGTAAAGCTGAAGTGTACTGGTGTCATAAGGCGGTCATGGACTTAAACCATGGTCTTTTGAGCCGAAATCAAGGGTCTTGTTTTGGACTAACTGCCTATTCGGCTCATTCTAAGCCCCCCTGGGTTCACTCATAGATTAAGCCTAGAGTAAGGAGGGCGAGTACGGCAGTGGATCAGGCAAGTGTAAGGTTTGGGGTGGTGAGTTGGTCCCCTCAGGGTAATGGAAGGAGGAGGGCAATTTCTAGATCAAATAGGAGAAATAGGATGGCGATTAGAAAGAAGCGTAGGGAAAAGGGTAGGCGGGCGGATCCTAGGGGGTCAAATCCACATTCGTAGGGGGAGAGTTTTTCTGCGTCGGGGGAAATTTGTGGTAATCAGAAAGAAATAGTGGCTAGTACTGCGGACAATGTAATAGTAATAGCAAGGATTGTTGTAATCAAGTTCATTATCTTTCCTTGGATTTTAACCAAGACCGGGTGATTGGAAGTCACTTATACGTATTAATACTAGAAAGATTATGAGCCTCATCAGTAAATAGAGACGTACAGGAACAGTCATACGACGTCTACAAAGTGTCAATATCAGGCGGCAGCTTCAAAGCCGAAGTGATGTTCGGATGTAAAATGGTATTGAATTTGTCGTAGCAGGCAGATGGCCAGAAAGGTAGAGCCAATGATTACATGTAGGCCGTGGAACCCTGTGGCGACAAAGAAGGTAGAGCCATATACGCCGTCAGCAATTGTAAAGGGGGCTTCGTAATACTCCATACCTTGAAGGAAAGTAAAATAGAACCCCAATAAGATGGTGAGAGTAAGAGCTTGGACGGTTTGTTTCCGCTCTCCTTCTATGATGCTATGGTGGGCTCATGTAACGGTAACACCGGATGCTAGAAGGACTGCAGTATTAAGAAGTGGGACTTCAAATGGGTCAAGAGTGATAATGCCTGTGGGGGGTCAGCAGCCACCTAACTCAGGTGAAGGGGCTAAACTAGAGTGGTAGAAGGCTCAGAAGAAGCCTAAGAAAAAGAATACTTCGGAGGTAATAAATAAAATTATGCCATATCGTAGTCCTTTTTGGACTGGGGGTGTGTGGTGTCCTTGGAACGTGCCTTCTCGGATAATATCGCGTCATCATTGGTACATGGTAAGAAGTAATAGAATATTTCCCATGGCGAGTAGTGTGAGTGAGTGAAAGTGGAATCAGACTGCAGTGCCTGATGTAAGTAAAAGGGCGGCAATTGCGCCGGTTAGAGGTCAGGGGCTTGGGTCAACCATGTGGTACGCGTGTGCTTGGTGTGCCATTAGACGTTTTCTTGTAAATAAAGGCTTAGGAGTAGAACAAAGACATAGGCTTGGATTATGGCAACGGCAATTTCAAGAAGGGTAAGTAGGAACAGGACAATAGAGGTTAAAATCGCTACTGTAGGTATGAGGGGTAAGAGGACGAAGGCTGCTGTGGCAATCAGTTGAATAAGAAGGTGACCCGCTGTGAGATTGGCTGTAAGTCGTACACCAAGGGCAAGGGGGCGGATAAAAAGGCTAATTGTCTCGATAATGATAAGTACCGGGATTAAAGGGACGGGGGTTCCCTCGGGTAAGAGGTGGCCGAGAGCAGCGGTGGGTTGGTTCCGCATGCCAATAATTACTGTCGCAAGTCATAGTGGTACTGCAAGACCTATATTTAGGGAGAGTTGTGTAGTGGGGGTGAATGTATATGGAAGTAGGCCCAGTATATTTAGGGTAATAAGAAATAGTATTAGGGAGGTTAGTAGAACTGCTCATTTATGACCCCCTAAGTTGAGGGGCAAAAGAAGTTGCTGAGTAAATCGGTTGATGAACCACCCTTGTAGGGTAATTAGACGATTGTTTAGTCAACGGGCGGAGGGGGTGGGGAAGAGAATTCAGGGAATAGTTAGTGCTACGGCAATAAGTGGGATGCCTAGATATGTGGGGCTCATAAACTGGTCGAAGAAGCTTAGTGTCATGGTCAGTTTCAGGGTTCAGGTTTAGTTTTTTCAGTACTTTGTGAAGTGGGCTCATTTGTAAAGGTGTGGCCGAGGACTTTGGGGGGAATAACAGTTAAGAAAACCAGTCATGAGAATACTAAAATAGCAAATCAGGGGGCGGGGTTGAGTTGGGGCATGTCACTAGGGGTGGTTGGGGGCCACCAATCTTTAGCTTAAAAGGCTAACGCTACTCCCGGTTTAGCTTCTTAGTGAGGCATCTTCAAGTATTACAGTGGATCATTTCTCGAAGTGTTCGAGTGGCACTGCTTCAACAACGATTGGCATGAAGCTGTGGTTTGCTCCGCAGATTTCAGAACATTGTCCGTAGAATACTCCAGGTCGAGAGGCAATAAAGGCTGTTTGGTTTAATCGTCCTGGGACTGCGTCTATTTTAACACCAAGGGATGGGACGGCTCAGGAGTGAAGGACGTCTTCAGCCGAGACGAGGACTCGGATTGGTGATTCTACAGGGATAACTATTCGGTGGTCTGTTTCTAGGAGGCGAAATTGTCCGGGTACTAAATCTTGGGTGGGGACTATATATGAGTCAAAGCCTAAGTCTTCGTAGTCGGTGTATTCATAGCTTCAATATCATTGATGGCCCATTGCTTTAATAGTAAGATGCGGGTCATTAATTTCGTCTATAAGGTACAGGATCCGGAGGGAGGGGAGAGCGATAAGAATAAGGATGACTGCTGGGAGGACGGTTCAAACAATCTCAATTTCTTGAGAATCAAGGATATACTTGTTAGTGAGTTTGGTGGAGACTATCGCTACGATGATGTAAAGCACTAATGTGCTGATAAGAAGAACAATCATAAGAGCGTGGTCATGGAAATGAAGAAGTTCTTCTATTACAGGGGAGGCCGCGTCTTGGAATCCTAGTTGTGAGGGATGTGCCATTATAGCTAAGTGCTTAAGACACGCGGGGTTTTAACCCACAATTTTGCCTTGACAAGGCAATGTAATAGACTAGTTTTACTAGTGTCTTATGGAAGAAAGTGGCAGAGTGGTTATGCGGTTGGCTTGAAACCAGCACATGGGGGTTCAATTCCTCCCTTTCTCGTTAGTTTGCCTGTACTTGAACAAATGCGGGTTCTTCAAATGTGTGGTAGGGTGGGGGGCATCCATGCAGTCACTCTACATTTGTTGAAGTTATTTCGATTGACGCTACTTCTCGTTTGGCGGCAAAAGCCTCTCAAAGAATAAACAGGAACATAATTACAGCCACTAAGGAGATAAGAGACCCGATTGAGGACACAGTATTTCATAGTGTATAGGCGTCTGGGTAATCAGAGTATCGTCGGGGTATTCCTGCGAGGCCTAGGAAATGCTGTGGGAAAAAGGTTAAATTTACACCGATAAATATAATTCCAAAGTGGATTTTAGTTCATGTGCTGTGGAGGGTATACCCAGTGAATAGTGGGAATCAGTGTACGAAAGCACCTATGATGGCAAAGACAGCTCCCATAGATAATACGTAGTGAAAGTGGGCGACCACATAATAAGTGTCGTGGAGAACAATGTCTAATGAGGAATTAGCAAGGACAATGCCTGTGAGTCCCCCGACCGTAAATAGGAAAATAAACCCCAGGGCTCAAAGAAGCGGTGTTTCTCATTTAATTGAGCCTCCGTGTAGTGTAGCTAGTCAGCTAAATACTTTTACTCCGGTGGGGATGGCGATGATCATGGTAGCAGATGTAAAGTAGGCACGAGTGTCTACATCCATCCCGACAGTAAACATATGGTGGGCTCAAACGATGAATCCTAGGAGTCCGATGGCTATTATAGCTCAGACTATTCCTATATACCCGAAGGGCTCTTTTTTACCGGAATAGTATGCAACGATGTGGGAAATCATACCGAAGCCTGGGAGAATAAGAATATAGACCTCTGGGTGGCCAAAGAATCAAAAGAGGTGCTGGTATAAAATTGGGTCTCCTCCGCCTGCCGGGTCAAAGAAAGTGGTATTTAAATTTCGGTCGGTGAGTAACATAGTAATCCCTGCTGCTAGAACGGGGAGGGAAAGTAATAAAAGGACAGCAGTAACTAATACAGCTCAAACAAAAAGTGGGGTTTGATACTGAGAAATAGCTGGGGGTTTCATGTTAATAATAGTTGTAATAAAGTTAATGGCTCCTAAAATTGAGGAAATGCCAGCTAAATGTAGGGAAAAAATAGTTAAATCAACGGAAGCTCCTGCGTGGGCGAGGTTCCCAGCTAGAGGGGGGTAAACTGTTCACCCCGTACCGGCGCCGGCTTCAACTCCGGACGAAGCCAGGAGAAGTAGAAAGGAGGGCGGGAGGAGTCAGAAGCTTATGTTATTTATTCGAGGGAATGCTATGTCTGGGGCTCCAATTATTAGAGGAATTAATCAGTTTCCAAATCCTCCAATCATAATTGGTATAACTATAAAGAAGATCATAACGAAGGCATGGGCTGTTACGATTACGTTATAGATTTGGTCATCCCCTAGAAGAGCTCCAGGTTGGCTTAACTCTGCCCGAATTAAGAGGCTAAGGGCGGTGCCGACTATTCCGGCTCAAGCACCAAATACTAAATAAAGGGTGCCAATGTCTTTGTGGTTGGTTGAGAAAAATCATCGTGTGATTGCCACAGGTAGGGTGGCTGAGAGTTTAAGCGGTGGATTGTAGCTCCATGAACAGAGGTTTGAACCCTCTCCTTACCAAGCTCTGTAGTGAATTACACGTTAGATTGCAAATCTAAAGAAGTAGGCTAATAGCCTGCCGGGGCTTTCCCCCGCCTCGCTCCCCCCGGACGGCGGGGGAAAGTAGATGGATGCTCGCTGGATAGAGCGCTTAGCTGTTAACTAAGAATTTGTAGGATCGAGGCCTTCCCACCTAGAAAGGCTTTAGCTTAATTAAAGTGTCTGGGTTGCATTCAGAAGATGTGGGATAAAGTCCTGCAAGTTTTAACAAGGGCTGGGAGATTTTCACTCCCGCTTAGAGCTTTGAAGGCTCTTGGTCTTAATGCTATCCTAAGCCCTTTACAAGGTTAACATTGCAGTTACAGCTGGAGTGAGGGGGAGTAGGGCTAGGGCTAGAATAGTAACAATTGAAAGGGGCAGGGTAATGATAGTAAAGTCAAGGCGTCATGGGGCCGCAGCAGTTAAGGTGTTGGGATAAATAGTTAGGGCTATAGCGTAACAGAGGCGTAAATAAAAGTAGAGACTAAGGAGGGCTATTATAGCAGCTAGTGTGGCAGGTAGTGGAAGTTCTTGCTTTGTAAGTTCTTGTAAAATAAGTCATTTAGGTATAAATCCCGAGAGAGGGGGTAGGCCCCCTAGGGACAGTAGCACTAGAGCGGTTAGTGGGGCGAGAGCCGGGGACTTAGTTCATGAAGTTGCTAGGGTATTAATAGTTAAAGAGTTGTTGGTTTTCAGTGCGAGGAATGCTGAAGATGTTATGATAATATATAGGAAAAGGCTGAGGAGTGTCAGGGAAGGTGCGAATTGTAAAATCAGCACTATCCACCCTAGGTGGGCAATTGAAGAATATGCTAAAATTTTACGTAGTTGGGTTTGGTTAAGTCCTCCTCATCCTCCGACGAGTATCGATATAAGGCCCAATGCAACAAGTAAGGAAGAGTCAATGGCGGGGGCTACCTGAATTATAAGTGCGAAAGGTGCTAGTTTTTGTCATGTGGACAGGATTAGTCCTGTAGTAAGTTCAAGTCCTTGAAGAACCTCTGGAAGTCAGAAGTGAACGGGCGCTAGCCCAAGTTTAAGTGCAAGGGCCAGTATTGCTGTTGTAGTCGCTAGGGGGTGGGATAGCTGGTGAATTTCTCATTCTCCTACTAATCAGGCATTGGTAGTGCTAGCAAACAGAATCATTGCTGCGGCGGTAGCTTGTGTTAAAAAATATTTGGTAGTAGCTTCAATTGCTCGGGGGTGATGTTGTTTTGCCATGATGGGGATAATAGCGAGTGTATTGATTTCTAGGCCTATTCATGCGAGAAGCCAATGTGAGCTGGCGAAGGTTAGGACTGTGCCTAAACCTAGGCTAGAAAGTAAGATGGTAAGTACGTAGGGGTTCATTAGTAAGGGAAGGATTTTAACCAACATATTTGGGGTATGGGCCCGAAAGCTTAATTAGCTGACCTTACTAGAAAGTGGTGTAGTGGAAGCACCAAGAGTTTTGATCTCTTGAGGATGGGTTCGAATCCCTTCTCTCTAGAATTGAGGGGACTTGAACCCCTATCAGCCACGCTATCAAGGTGGTCCTTAAGCATTCAGGCACAATTCCTTGGAATTAAAGTTGGGGAGGGAGGCCGGCTAGTGCAATAGGAAGCGCGAGGTGTCATAGGACAAGTGCTAGGGTTAATGGAAGGAAGCTTTTTCAAACTAAATGCATAAGTTGGTCGTATCGAAATCGTGGGTAGGAAGCTCGTACTCACAAAAACACAACGGAGAGTAGGGCAGCTTTAGTTATCAGGTTTATGGCTGTTAGTTCAGGGAAAGTGGGGATGTGGGATGCTCCTAGAAATAGAATGGTTGAAAGGGTATTTATTAAAAGAATATTAGCGTATTCAGCCAGGAAGAAGAGGGCGAATGGTCCTCCAGCGTATTCTACGTTGAACCCTGAGACTAGTTCTGACTCCCCCTCTGTGAGGTCAAAAGGTGCACGGTTTGTTTCAGCTAAGGTAGAAATGTATCATATGGCGGCAAGGGGTCAGGCTGGTACGAGTAGTCAGATGCTTTCTTGAGCTACGTTAAAGGTTTGGAGTGTAAATCCACCTGTGAAGATAATTACGCTAAGTAAGATTAGGCCTAAGCTTACTTCGTAAGAGATGGTTTGCGCTACTGCTCGGAGGGCTCCAATTAAGGCATATTTGGAGTTTGAAGCTCATCCAGAGCCTAAAATAGAATATACGGCAAGGCTAGAAAGTGCTAGGACAAACAGTACTCCTAGGTTTAGGTCTGTAACAGGGTAGGGGATGGGTATGGGGGCTCATAGGGTAAGTGCAAGTGTGAGAGCAAGTATAGGTGTAGCGAGAAAGAGGAATGGGGAGGAGGTGGAGGGTCGAACCGGTTCTTTAATAAAGAGTTTTAGGCCGTCCGCGATAGGTTGAAGTAATCCATATGGGCCTACGATGTTAGGTCCTTTCCGAAGTTGCATGTACCCAAGGACTTTTCGTTCTAGTAGGGTTAGGAAGGCAACTGCTAATAGAATGGGTACGATGTATGCAAGTGGATTAATAACGTGGGTAATTAGGGTGGTGATCATAGCTAAGGAGAGGGTTTGAACCTCTGAGAAAAAGGGCTTAGGCCTTTCGCAATTACCGGGCTCTGCCACTTTAGCGCGCCGTTCTTTTTGGCAATTTTGGTGTGCCCCCTTGTCTGCTTTAGTTGCCTTCATCAGGTGGGGGTGGGGCGTGCCTTAAGCATGGGCCCCTTCTTTCCGGTCCTTTCGTACTAGGAAACATCACTTCATAGATAGAAACTGACCTGGATTACTCCGGTCTGAACTCAGATCACGTAGGACTTTAATCGTTGAACAAACGAACCCTTAATAGCGGCTGCACCATTAGGATGTCCTGATCCAACATCGAGGTCGTAAACCCCCTCGTCGATAGGGACTCTGGGAGAGGATTGCGCTGTTATCCCTAGGGTAACTCGGTCCGTTGATCGGCGTTCGCCGGATCATTTTTGGTCAGAAATTCTGGTGCTTAGAGCTGTAGCTCTCGGCTGTGGGGGCAGTGCCCCCAGTCCACATGGGGGCTTTATTTTCCCCCGCGGTCGCCCCAACCAAAGACATATGGGCTAGGGGTCACTGCGTTTCCACTTATTAATTTAAGGTTACTTGACGTGATCTGCCTGGTGTCTAAAGCTCCATAGGGTCTTCTCGTCTTATGTACTTATGCCCGCTTCTGCACGGACAGATCAATTTCATTGACTTGGGAGAGGAGACAGCTAAGCCCTCGTGATGCCATTCATACAGGTCTTCATTTAAAAGACAAGTGATTGCGCTACCTTCGCACGGTCAAAATACCGCGGCCGTTAAACCCATAGTCACAGGGCAGGCGGGACCTCTTATGCTTTGATTTGCAAGAGGCGGATGTTTTTGGTAAACAGGCGAGGCTTGTGTTTGCCGAGTTCCTTCTCTTCCTTTGGGTCTTTCCCTGTGGGCACTCCTGTGTGGGGTTAACGATTTGTTTTGTAGGTTTTTCTTGGTGTTTACTCTGGCCTACAGTTCCCTCTTGGCTTGGGTTCGTTATTTGTCGGTGGTGGGTCCGGTCCGACTTACACATGTGCTGGGAGAGAGTTATTCTCTCTTATTACTCATTCTAGCATAATCTCTTCCATGGTGGCATGGAGCGGCTTAGTACGGTTAGGGGGGTGGGATTTCTTATCAGGATAAGAGGTTTATATCTGTCTGAGCTTTAACGCTTTCTGTGCAGGTGGCTGCTCTTAGGCCCACTGTAACAGGTTACCTTATTAATTATGATCCTTAGCCGCCTGTAAAGGTTGTGTCCTTGTTCAAAGGAGCTGTACCTCCTTTGATTAACTCTCTTGGTTTCTTTGGGACAAGGTTAGTTTTACCTTGGGGTCTTAAGAAAGCCAGGGGGCTGAACTTCTATTCATTTCCTAAGCAACCAGCTATAACTAGGCTCGATAGGTTTATCACCTCTACTCGGGGCTCGTCCCACTCTTTTGCCACAGAGACGGGTTGGCCCTATAATAGGCTGTCCCGGAGTAGCTCGTCTAGTTTCGGGGGCCTGAACTAAAGTTCTCTTTGCTCTGGTTTGCTGGCTAAATCATGATGCAAAAGGTACGAGATTTAATCTCTGCTTTTCTAGGCTTAAATGGGTTGTTTCATTTCTCTTTCAGCTTTCCCTTGCGGTACTTTTTCTGTTGCTCAATTATCTCCTTTTCTGTCGCCCGTACTAAGGTGGAAAAATGGTTTGTTGACTTAATTTTAAGTTTTGTGGGGTTATTTATGTTGTGGTGTTAGACCAAATGTGTTGGCTAGCTAGTCAGCTCAGGGTGACCCGATTTGCACGGATGTCTTCTCGGTGTAAGGGAGGTGCTTTCCTATTTTAGCTACACTCTGGTTATTCCAAGCGCACCTTCCGGTACACTTACCATGTTACGACTTGCCTCCCCTTTGTTTGGTTAACTTCTTAGTTAGAAGGATAAATTAAACTTGGGGAGAGTGACGGGCGGTGTGTGCGCGCCTCAGAGCCAGTTTCAAGAGAACTCTCTGTTTTCTATTTACTGCTAAATCCACCTTCGGACGTTGGTTTCACAACGTGGTTCGTAGTGCTCTAATTTAGAGAATGTAGCCCATTTCTTCCCACCCCATGCGCTACACCTCGACCTGACGTTTTGGGTTTTGCCCATTTTGCTTACTATAGGGCCTTCACAGGGTAAGCTGACGACGGTGGTATATAGGCGGGGAAAACAAGAGGTGGTGAGGTTGAACGGGGGTTATCGGTTCTAGAACAGGCTCCTCTAGGTGGGTCTGAGGCACCGCCAAGTCCTTTGGGTTTTAAGCTGGCGCTTGTAGTTCCCTGGCGGATATCAGTTGTATTTTTCTATCAAAGTTTACGGCTAGGCATAGTGGGGTATCTAATCCCAGTTTGTGTCGTAGCTGTCGTGGATTCGGGTATAATTAAAGCTGCTTTCGCAGTAGGTCTTCGTGCCTCCAGGTGCGTATGACGGCTGAGGGGGTGTTCGGCTTTATTAAACATTTTTTCGTAACCACTCTTTACGCCGGTATTTATCAACTAGGGCCTCTCGTATAACCGCGGTGGCTGGCACGAGTTTTACCGGCCCTCTTAACCTTAACTAAGTCAAGCTTTCGCTTATGGCTTAATATCTATCACTGCTGAGTTTCCTTGGGGGTGTGGCTTAGCAAGGCGTCTTGGGCTGCCTGGGCGCGCCTGATGCCGGCTCCTCGTCCCCGGGCAGGGGATTAAGGGCATCCTCACAGGAGTGCGGAGACTTGCATGTGTAAGTTCAGTTAAAGCTGATAGTAAAGTCAGGACCAAGCCTTTGTGCCTGCGGGACTTTTTAGGGTCCATCTTAACAGCTTCAGTGTTATGCTTTAATTAAGCTACGCCAGCATTGGGCTGAGGTTCCCTATAACCATTGGCACCTCAAAATTAATGTACTCCCTATTTATGAGGGCTGACCTGATGAGCGTTGGTGCTTGATGCTAAAGTGAATTAAGTTTATTAATGTATATAAAAATATTAATGCTGATTTTTAGATCTCCTGGTTTAGGGGTTTAACAGGAACATAAGGATCTTTCAGTGTAGGGGGGTAGGGGGGTTTACCGCGCGGAAGCCGGGAGGATAACACAGGTATTTGTGAAGTGAATATTAGACTTTATGCACTTGATATCCAAATATGTGATTCTTTATAGAATATCATTTCACCATGATACATGGGTGCTCTGGAATTCAAGATCTGGTTCGACCTTGTTAGATTTCTTTGCTTGCACTTGTATATGCAAGCTGAAAGGAAAAAAAAAAAAGGAGAACCCTATGCATATAAGAGAACGCCCGGCTTGGTGGGTAACGGGCAATAAGATTGACACCATTAACCAGATGCTTTACATTCGGCTTTCAGGGGCTGGTTTCTTAAGGATAGCCCTCGACTTAGGAACCAAATGCCAGGAATAATTCACGAGATGTTACCTAATACGATATCTGCCCCTGACCATCAATAAGAGTTAGCCTACTGATAAATCGTTGGTCGGTTCTTACTACATTAAGTAGGACTGATGCTGAAAGTTGGTGGGTAAAGACGGAGCCCGTGTTAGTTGGAGTTTTGTTAATGTTGCAATTGCCTAGGTTAAAACAACCTAGTTGGTTATTATCACGTGTTTAGCTTATGTAAACCTTGGGTATATGCTGATATATGAGGGCTTAAATTCACTTATGTTGATAATACATATGATGTACTACTCACCATTGAGATATTTTGTATATGGGTAAATACACAATATGTAATATTATACATAGATGTATTATAACCCTAATTTGTGAGGTACAAACATTTATTGCTGTACATATTAGGGCGGGT